AAGATTCTCTTTGAAAAGTAGTTTTGTACCATCTGCTAGAGCTTGAAAAATTCCTAAAGGCCCGGCGTATTCAGGTCCAATACGTTGTTGTATTCCTGCAGATATTTCTCTTTCTAACCAAACAATTACTAGTACACCTAGTGTGATTCCTAATACAAGAGTAAAAATAGGGACAAGCATCCATATGATCCTATAGACCTCTTTTAAGGATTCCAATCTGGAAAAAGAATTGATAGTTTGTATTTCAGTTGTATCAATTATCATTTCAACGATCAACTTCTCCCATAATGATATCTATGCTACCTAGTATCGTCATAATATCAGCCAATTTCATTCTTTTAACTAACTGAGGAAGAATTTGCAAGTTGATAAAACCCGGTGGTCGAATTTTCCATCTCCAAGGAAAAACACTCCGATCTCCTATCATAAAAATTCCCAATTCGCCTTTTGGTGCTTCAACTCTTACATAAAGGTCTTGTTTCGACAATTCAAAAGTTGGAGAAGGTTTTTTACTAATAAATCGATATTGAAAATCATTCCATTCAGGGTTTTTTATTCTATCAAAGCGTCGGATTTCTAAATTCTCATAGGGTCCCCCTGGAATTCCTTCTAAGGCCTGTTGAATAATTTTTATGGATTCTGTCATTTCACTGATTCGTACTAAATACCGCGCTAATGAATCCCCTTCTTTTTGCCATTGAACCTCCCAATCAAATTCATCGTAACACTCATAACGATCAACTTTACGAAGATCCCATTGTATTCCGGAAGCTCGTAGCATTGATCCTGATAAACCCCAATTTAGTGCTTCTTCTGCGCCAATAATGCCTACGCCTTCAACTCGTTCTAAAAAAATAGGATTCCGTGTAATAAGCTTTTGATATTCAGCAACCCCGGTTAAAAAATAATTGCAAAAATCCAAACATTTATCTATCCAGCCATGAGGTAGATCAGCAGCTACTCCTCCGATACGAAAATAATTATGCATCATGCGCATACCGGTGGAAGCTTCGAATAGGTCATATATCAATTCTCGTTCTCGAAAAATATAGAAGAAAGGAGTCTGTGCCCCAATATCTGCCATAAAAGGGCCAAGCCATAACAAATGGGAAGCGATACGACTCAATTCCAACATAATAGCTCTGATATAGCTAGCCCTTTGAGGTACTTGAATATTACCTAGCTGTTCCGGTCCATTTACAGTTATTGCTTCTGTGAACATAGTAGCTAAATAATCCCAACGCGTTACATAAGGCAAATATTGTACAATTGTTCGATTTTCCGCAATTTTCTCCATCCCTCTATGTAAATAACCCAATATTGGTTCACAGTCAATAACATCTTCACCGTCGAGAGTAACTATCAGTCGAAGAACACCATGCATTGATGGGTGGTGAGGGCCCATATTGACTATCATGAGGTCTTTTCTTGTAGTTGATGCAATCATAAGTTTTTTTTTCTCGAGTCATTCTTCCGTGCGTTTCTGAAAGTAAAAAGAAGTTCATCAAAATTGAAATGAATAAGTTTAAATGGTATCACACTTCAAATTATGGTATCACACTTCAAATTAACGAGTTTTTATTTCTCGAATACCCAACTCACCGATTAATTCTTTATAACGCCCTATATTCTTTTTTGACAAATAAGCCAGCAGCCGTTGACGTTTTCCCAAAATTTTTCGCAAACCTCTCTGAGATGAAGAGTCCTTTTTGTGCAATTCCAAATGTGAAGTAAGTCTCCTTATTTTAGTGGTGAAACTGAATACTTGAAATTCAACAGACCCTCTGTTTTCTTCGTTTTCTTTTTGAGAAATAATCGAAATGAATGAATTTTTGACCATAAAAAATGCCTTTGCTCCCTTTTTTTACAGATATGGTTTTACTGATCAGTAATAATAATGCCATTCATTTTAATGTGGTATATACAATTCAATTTAGGAACTCCTAAATTTTCTGAAGTAAAATCAATCAATCCAACCAATTTAAAATTGAATTTAGATAGAGGATAGAAAAGGATTGGTACTTTTTCGCATCGAAGAATTTAGACCGAAAATGAAGCAGGTTCTGTTGATTTCTTTTGCGATCTAATTTAGACAAATTTCGTATTAGCTATTCGAATGAAATGTAAGACATGTGATGTGTGTATTTGGTTGCTTTCATATACTTTATAAGCATATAGTAAGTATATAAGTATATAGTAAGCATATAGTGAAAAAGTGTATTATTCACGAATTCAAAATTCGTGGATACATCTCTATCCTTAATATACAAAAATGACTGCCATTATTGGTATCAAACCAAGAACGATTCATACAAGCTAAATCTTCTAATCGATAATTAGGCCAAAGAAAAAGCTTTAATTTAATTAATTTCTTTTTCTTTCTATCCAGATGTTTATTATCAGACGAAACTTGGTTGCTGTTTTTTACATTCTTCTCGTTCCAAAATACTGAATTTCTATCTACACCATTCCTACTCTTTGAATTGAAACAAATCAGAATTCTCAATTTTCTACGACATCTAAACGATAAAATATTTTCAGGAACAGGCAAATCTAAATGAGCTTTGTGCCTAGTTTCAGTTATTCTTTGATGTGGTGAACTAGCTTCATAAAAATTATTCTTAGAAACATATCTTTGTTCTTGGTATTTTTGATTAGTTTGGTGCTTACTCTTTTGAAATAAGGAAATACCTATGATTTGATACATAATCAATTGCCCATCGTCGTTTCCAGGCAAATGAATGGGGTCTATAATCAATACTCCCTTTTTCATCAATTCTGTAGGAGTTAAACTCTTCTGAATTAACATTATATCCAAACTCATTTCTCTCTTTTGAATTGAGGATATAATAATTTTTCTTGGATCTATCAGTCTAAGGAGGAGACAATATACCTTGAGATTATTGATCATTTTTTGATTCAAAGTATCGTCCCATCTCAATTGAAAAAGCAAATAACGTTTCAGGAATAAATCCAGTTCTACTTCTGTGTTACTTTTGTATTGTTTTTGCTTTTTCCCTTTTTTCATGTCTGATCTTTCATAATTTTCTTCAATATCTTTTTCTTGTGAAAGAATAGAGCGAAGGTATCTTCGGCCTGTGGATTCTTTTTGTTCTTGATTTCGATGATTTTTAGTCGATGGTATCAAAAAACTTCTTTTTTGCTTTTCATTGATCTTTTTATTTTCACTACTTTTATTTCTATTCAAATTTAAAAGAAGTAATTTACTTGGTATAAACCAAGGTTTCGTTTTATATGCATTATAAAGTAACACAAATTCTGGGAAGAACCAAAGTTCAAGATTCGATATGGGATGCTTTAACATTTTTTCATTCATTCCCATCCAATCAAAAAATACTTTGTGGGAATTTGTTGGATTTATTTCTGGAATAATAAGATAAAAAAGATCTTTTTTATTAATTATTTGAGAATTATTAGTACCAATCGGAGTATCTTGATTTATATTAATATCGATCGCGGTCCAGGTTTCAACATCTACCCTTTGTATAAGAGAAAAATTGATGATTTTACAATCAAGATATTTTCTATCCGCAGTTTTTTCCATAGGTAGAATATCTACCTTTCCTAGAAAATTATTGATATAAATACTCTTCAGCATATCAAAAAGGGTGTCTTTATGTGTGTTATAAGAAATCTCTTGGTTCTTATTTCCTTGAAACGGAAATCTAGAAAAAAAGCATTCTGTTTTATTTTCATAATCATAATTTAAAAATTTATATGATAAAAGATCATATATATGGTATTTTTGAAAATTATCTTTTTTATTCGATTTATTCACTAATGAATAGACTTCAATTTTTTGTTGTTTTTTGGAATCAATTAATTCGTTTTTTTCATATGAATGCCGTTTGCTTAAATTTTCCTTTTTCGTCATACGACAGTGGCGAACTCCATTTCGCCACTTTTCTGATATTAATCTAGACCATCTCATCTGAGATAAATCGTAGTGATTACAGCCTTTCAACCATCCTTTCCATTGATTCATTGAAACTCCTAATTTCGAATGAAACATCTCTTCTATTTCACAAGAATCCTTTATTTCAGGCTTAAGAAAAAAACGGATTAATTGATATTGAAGAATAGATCTTAATTTAGACGAGTTACTAACTTGGATTTTTGATAATTTGTAAAATACATATGCTTGTGACATGTAGGATAAGTCAGAAAAATAATGTGAATTTTTTTTACTAATACTATCAAGTGGCTTTTTTATAGTTGATAGAAACGGAATTGGATTTTTATTTTTTTTATTAATATTTTCTTGCTTTCTTTCATTATTGTAAATGAATTTATCAATAATTTTTTTTGTTGATGTAAGAAAAAGTTCTATATTTATTCTGGGAATATTAATGATAGATAAAAACATATATGTGTATATTCTTTCAATCAAGAAGTTAAAAAGGGGGGATAATTTAGAGATTAATCGAGCATTTCTTCTTTTTAATATTTTCCATTTTGCCAATCTTTTAGCATTATAACTTATTTTCTTAGGACTAATATTATTTATATTTATTCTTGTAGTGACTTTTTTCTTCTCTTTTCTAATTCTTTCTGTTTGATTTCGAATTTTACTTGTTCTATCAGTCAGATCCTTCATCTTTTTTTCTGTCAATGAAGAATTTGACCAATTGGTAGATCCAATTTTACTAACGGGTTTGTTAATTTTTTGATTGCTGATTATGGAATCTTTTTCTCCTTTATTTTTACTCGATTCATATACTTCTCTTAATTGAAATAATAGAATTGGATTTACTTTTGAAAGTTTTTTTATTTTTTTTTTTATAAAACTGACACTTTTGATAATCCATTTTTTTGTTTCTTTTGAAACTTTTCGAAGTGATTTTGTTTTTCCTTTGAAAACTATTCGAACTAGAAAATGCTTCTTTTTTAATTTTCCAATTTGTTTTTTGAATTCCTTGAAAATTGGTTTAAAAAAGGAAGGCCGCTTTCGGGGTGAACCAAAAGGAAATTCAGCTTCT